ATTATGGATTGGATTAGTCTTTCTGGTAGCTATTCTGAATTCTCTCATTTCTTGAATTTGTTTAGTATTTAGTAGCCCGATACAAAACAAAATAAATAAAAAGAAAGGCCCTTTTTCGAAAAAATTCGGATTTTGATACACATTAAAATGCTATTTTGGTTCCTAATTATTACCTCTTCTCTTTCATTATTATGAAATTCTATTGCCATTAGAATATTGATTGACAGACAATTAATAAAAAGAAAACTCTAATAGAAAATGAAACGGTCGACCCAGACATAGACGGTCGACCCAGGTGGATATATCCTATAAAATATAGGCCGTAGCGGGCGTAGTTCAATGTAGCGAGCGTGGTTCAGTGGTAAAACATCTCCTTGCCAAGGAGAAGATACGGGTTCGATTCCCGTCGTTCGCCACCTTAATTTAGTAAGGTACTATGATAAAAAGTTAAGTCTAGTTAACTACTAGACTGCTTCGATTTAATTAATATTAAATTAATTAGTTGTTAGTCTAGTACTGTACCCCTTCCTATCTTATCCTTCCTTTGCACCCGACTCAAAAAAAAAAGGGTTGGATATAGCCCTCTACCATATCTATACAAATAGATAGTCCATTTATACGGACTGTTAAGTGCGGAGACGGGAATCGAACCCGTGACCTCAAGGTTATGAGCCTCGTGAGCTACCAAACTGCTCTACTCCGCTCTGTAGGGCCGAAAACAGGTGGACGAAAAAGGTTGAATACAAGTCTATACCATGTCTAGACAAATAAATAGAATAGTCTTCTTATACAGAATGGAGCGGGTAGCGGGAATCGAACCCGCATCGTTAGCTTGGAAGGCTAGGGGTTATAGTCGACGTTGGTTGATTATTTTTAACGTCTCTAATTCAAAACCGAACATGAAATTTTGATTTCATTCGGCTCCTTTATGGATATTCTCACCGCTTAACATCTATGTCAGCTTTTCTGTCTGAATGGAACCAAAGCTCTCTGCTTTCTAGATGATCCCTATAGAATAGGAGATAGAAATTATCCTAAATATCTATCTAATCTACTTACTTCGTTCCCTAATTTCATTCAAGAGATCCTGAGGAGAAGAATTGGGTTTCCGCCGAGCTGAAACAATATACTGATGGTTCTAGTAAACCAAAACCCTCGTTTTTTAGCTATTGGGCTTCCATTTCCTTTTTGAACAAAACAAAAGAAGATTTAGTTACGATTGGAAATAAACTTTTTTGTATCTTCATCCATAGATCCTTTACTCATATTTTAAAAATTGGAATACTTAATCCAATGCAAAATTATGCTTCGCGACTCCGTACTCATAATCGAATTTGTATTTTGGATGCAAATTCAATTATTCTTTGGATACTAATCGCGAGAATGTATATTCTTCCTCAATATGCTATTGAGAGGAAAAGGATTAAACCCTTTATAAGAACTAAAGTTTTAATCGGAATATGAATATAAAAAAACTTAAGTATGCCTTAAGTATATCATTTCAAATTCAGTTATTAATAGAACGAATCACACTTTTACCACTAAACTATACCCGCTACATGTAGATTATGATACCAACGCTACCCTTTGTCAAGGGTAGCCATTTGAGAAGGAGGCTAATTCCACCTTATCGAATCAACCAGAGAAAGTTCATGGGTGTGGGCGGTTGGTACTTCAATCGCGGGCCTTTACTTTAGGATTTAGATAGCCCCTCTCTAGTCTGTAAAATACATCTCTTCTTACCATGCCAATAGCGTATGAACCAAATGTATGCATTTCGATTAGGATCTATTCTACGGTTATGACTACAAGGATCATTATTTGTGAGGACGCAAATGTGCCAGACTGTTGTAAGGAATAGTTTGATTATTCCTACAATATAAACTAAGAGATATAGGGGGCAGTCCCCATAAATCCTTTTCTTCCTTTTCTTTTTTGTTCAGAATTGAACAAAGAAATTGGGAAATATGTTTTCTTCCTCCACTTATCATGAAGTCCGAGCCATAGGGAAGGAGTGAGATGACTTTATTCATCATGGACTTCCTCATGAAAATTGACATCAGAGTCCTCTGATGAGGACTCCTCAAACTCTTCATAAAGAGGATCCGGAAAGTCTCTGGTTAGCGGATCCTCCCCATTTACTAATTTTCTCTCTTCTTTTCCACTCAATTCTAGTTTATTGGATTCTTGTTTAAAAGAATCAAAGAAGATGAATAGAACTAAGAACATATAAAAAAGAGCATAGAGGCCCATTACCAAACGTTCCTCCTAAGAATCATATTGGGTATCTGTTCCCTTCCTTTTCACCCTAGGATCGAAAATCTAGAATCCTCCTCTCGAGCCGTATGAGGAGAAAACCCTGAACCTGGAGGAGTTAGGTATGTAGGATATGCTTTTTACTTTTTGTTGGGCGGCAGTAGTATAATTTTTATACTCTGCAGTATAAATTCGACTGCCAACTTTTTTTAGAATCAAATTGTTGATAAAACTCCAACATAGTTTGTTCCAAATCCACTAGAATCCTTGTAGAATAGTCAAGTACCCCATTTCCAAGGGGTACCTGTTGAAAATCGTTTCAACAAATCCGTCCAAAACTTTTTAAGAAAAATGAAAAAGTTTTGAACTCGAAAGTTTTTCCAAGAGATGCCCGCTAAAAATTGTTTCAATCTTTCACCAAAACAGATAAGAAGTATATCACTGAAAATTAATACCCAGCCATATGGGATATGGGGTATATGAAGAGCGCAAATTCCTTTATACCCTGCCCAATTAGAATTAGAGGAAATAAAACATAAATGGAGAAAGTTCTCATCATCAGATCAGCCAATAAAAGAAAAAAGTCCCTAATTCTGCAGAACATTCTGAGCACGTGAAAAGTGAATAGCCTAAAGATAAAAAAAACAAAGTCTATCATTTTTTTAACAGCAGTTCTTATTGCCCCTTTGGCCGTGCCGTTTTGGCCCATTGTTGTGTCCGATTCAACAATTGATACATATTTGTTCTCCTCTTAAACAAAAAAAATAGAACTTCCGGGCTTTGGTTTGGTGAATCGTACGAGATAGTGTTTACATACCTATGAACTTACCCTCTTCAAGTGTATCCAATAGATATTAATATACATATAATATATACATTATGCAGTAGACCCATAATGGGAAATGAAAGTGGCTAATTTTTGAATAAAAAGCCCTTTTAACTCAGTGGTAGAGTAATGCCATGGTAAGGCATAAGTCATCGGTTCAAATCCGATAAAGGGCTTTTCACTTAGTGGTAGAATAATGCCTTGGTAAGACGGAAATCATCGGTTCGAATCTGATAAAGTAATTTTCTACTAAATTCATTCATTTTTTTCTTTTTTTTTTATATCTCCATTTTTTCTTGAATTTTATGACTTAGTTTAGTGCGAGATGCCCACATTTTTGGTCTGAACACTAAACTAAGTACAGAGTTTAAAACAAGAAATGAAATTGGACTCTTTTTCCTGTTAGAGCAATCAAATCAATACCTGTACTGAACTAATCTAGACTCCTTTTTATTAATCTATTCTTATTCTATACCCTTTAATTTAAACGAATTTACTTAAAAAGTAGGGGATGATCCGTGAATTAACCTAACCATCAACTAAAAAAAATGCTATGAAAGCATAACAGAAAAGTAGTAAAGACTCTTAACTTTGATCTAGTTATACTCTTCGAGTATATTGACAATTCAAAAAAACTGCTCATACTATCATTATAGTATAATGACGAGTGGTTGTATATAGTGCTATCGTCTAGTGATGCCCCCATCGTCTAGTGGTTCAGGACATCTCTCTTTCAAGGAGGCAGCGGGGATTCGACTTCCCCTGGGGGTAGGGAGTATTATAAAAAGCGAATAATCATAGATTATCAAAAAGCCTAGAATAAATTCTTCCTGGGTCGATGCCCGAGCGGTTAATGGGGACGGACTGTAAATTCGTTGACGATATGTCTACGCTGGTTCAAATCCAGCTCGGCCCAAAAATCTAGGGCTTCATTAATATGAACTAAATCCATTTTTTTTTTTCTTCTCTTCCATAAAAAATAATGTCTGATCCATAGAAATAAAGGATAAACAGAAATGGGCAAATTTCTTTCTAATCCATATCTCTCTGATTCTTTCTCTTAGAAAGAAAAGACAAAGAAAAGAGTTTTTCTTATGGAAAGGCGGATTCTCATTTTTTTTTAGGGATAAAAAATCGCGGCATACTTGTTATGCCACTCGCACTATACCCACATATCCTATGTGGGTATGTAGTATATGATTCGTCTATTTCTTAGAGCACGACAGACGAATCAAATCTTCTTATGGTTCTATTATTTTAAAATAGACATGCCATACACCCCGCAGGGATTGTAGTTCAATTGGTCAGAGCACCGCCCTGTCAAGGCGGAAGCTGCGGGTTCGAGCCCCGTCAGTCCCGAACTAGGGTTGAATGAATGGACAAATTAATCTTTCCTTTTTTCATGGAAATTTTTGATGAAAAAAAGGAGGGAGGCAGGAGGCAAGATCAAATATCCATGGGGCACCCTTACTTCACTTTTTTTATTTCGTATTTCTCAGTAAAAAGAGAGCCTTATAGGAATTTTTTTTCATTACTTACGGTTGCGGTTGATAAGGAAAGGCATACATATCATACGTGGATTAGTATAATTTAGGATATTACTCTATTTTTATGATGATATCGCCCTCATCTTAACTTCCTATTCGACTCTTATGAAATCGAGTACCGGTATTTTACCGGAATCCATACATAAAATGTATTCGTTTATTGTTGTTTATTGTTAGAGAATGCATTTCATCTAATTAGTTCCTTTTTTGGGGTTAAAACACACCCCTTCCATTTTCTAGTTCCAACTTTGTTTGTGTATGTTCAATGAATAATTGGAAAGAATCCACCTCACTCTCACTCCATTTGCCGAATCCTTTTTTTATGGATCCGCTCTCATCTTTAGACCCCAAAAAGCAGCTATTGATAGTAACCTAATAAAATAAAAACTAAGCAAACGATCTTTTTCCTAAATTAAAATATGTGATCCTTTTTATTTAAAATCCTCTTTTCTCCATCTCATTTCGACTTCTACTGCTTATTTGGATGTCTATGTGACCCATAGAAAGGTGGTCATATAATACATACATACATAATTGTATGTATAACTATAAGAAAAAGGAAGGGAAATTTGATAAGATAAGAAAGATTTTTGGTTATACATATAGAAAAGCTAAAGTGGAAAAGAATGAAAAAGAGAATAGAGGGGGTTTCGAATCCAATCACAAAACCGATGCACTTTTGTCTTAGTATAGATAAGGGATCTTCCTATGTTATATTATTCCACTATCAACCATGAATTGATTTGATAGATCCAATATTCATAATATTGAATTGATTCCGTATTATCAGAATGCGGGTCCTCCCCTTGAATTTACGGGATACCCCTTTTTCCTCTCCATGGGATTACATCCCGAGTTATTGTGAAAAAAAAAATAAAGAGGTTATGGAAGTCAATATTCTCGCATTTATTGCTACTGCATTGTTCATTCTAGTTCCTACTGCCTTTTTACTTATTATTTATGTAAAAACAGCCAGCCAAAATGATTAATTGGAATTCCAATTAATCATTGAAGAAATGAAAAAGGGATTAAAGAAAATAAAAATCCAAGTCTTAAATGAAAGGATCTGGTTGGAATCATAAAGTGTGGTAGAAAGAACTACATATAGTTCTTTCTACCACACTTTCGATTCTTTCTATATATATTATCTTGAATCTACATAGAATCGATTAGTAGATTGAAATAGTAGTCTAATTCCACTTCTTTTTTCACTGCATCCACTTAATTTCAATCAAGTCAAAATCAAAAAAATCGAAGACAATTCTTCATTGAAAGAATCCATGGAGGGGGAGAAAAAAAATATGAGAATAGACTATTAAGAAAAAAGTAAAAGGAAAAAACCTACGAATCTTTCATGCTTAAAAATAGCGCGAGATCCTTCAAAAAAAAAGAACATAAAAGATTTTCTAAGAATAAGAAAATAGTATAAATGGAAAATGTGCGATATGTTGTGAATAGCTTCGTGTAAGAAAGTCTAATTTTCTTATGTATAGAACTTTCTTTTTACTCGCCACTTCTAGTAGAATAGAAATTATAAATTACTATAATCGCCCTTTCTATTCTATTATACTGGAATAGAACATAGTTACTGGAATAGAACATAGTTACTGGAATAGAACATAGTAGAATAGAACGACTCTTTCTTACTTTATTAAAAGAGTTTCTTACAAGAGTGAAACAAAACTAAAGAAAGAGAGAAAAAATAAAGTTTGGTAAAATTATTAACAAAATGATCAATTAAAGAAAAGAGTTGATACTACAATTCGACTACTCAATCAATTGGTAGTATCCCTAGAGTCCACTCCTCCCCCATACTACTAGCGAAAGAGAAAATGTAAAGACCACCATTAAAGCAGCCCAAGCGAGACTTACTATATCCATGTAAATTATGTCTCCTATTTCTATGAAGGAATTCTTCTACTATTGATCAATAATCATAGTGGAATTAAGGGTACAGAGTCAAAAGTCCATTCTATTCCGCCCTAAGACTATGGACGAATCCGTTAAAGGAATTTACTCCTAACAAATTCTTATATGATTTCTGGTAGAATTGGGGAGCATTAAGTATAAATATGATACGGAGCCCTTTCCCTAAAAAAAGGGGATGTCCTGAATAGAAGACGCGGGAATAGAGAGATTTTTTCTTTCGTTTGTTACCTTTTTTTTAATATAAGCAAAGGACGTAAGAATATACCATAAAATTAGGATAGATAAATATTTATTGGATACCTACCTTACCCATGTTTATTTTTGACCTAAACCGCCCGCCCCGCTTTCTATCTTTCTATGAAAGAAAGAGTAAGGGGGCCTTATCCACAACCCCGAAATGGATTTTTGATCAGCCTATTCAATCTAATTCTCGACAGAATCAGTAACCTTTACTTTAGTGTATGTAGGTAGCATAAGATGTACGAAGTGTATGTAGTAAGATGCACGATAAATAAAATGTATGATAATTAGGAAATTTTTATATTTCTTCGCGAAGTCCCTTCTTCAATCTTAGATTGAAAAAAGACTGCCCTTTAAGGACCTTTGGATACGAGGATTTCTGACATCTTAGTCTCTTTTCAATTCTCGAATCGAATCAATTTAAATTAATAAAAGAATAAGGAAACGCCACCTCATCCCTATTGGTAGCCGTTTGGGCCACTGCCGACAAAACAAACCATAGTTTGAGGATAGAACTATGGTATGGATTCTCAAAATCCAGTACCGCCAGACCTAGTTACTCTCGTGCCCCAACTTATGGGAGGTACGAATTTGTCGAGTTTGATCAGTACTATAATCCTAAGTAATCCTAAGTATTTTATTGATCAGGCGGCACCCAGATTTGAACTGGGGGTAAAGGATTTGCAGTCCCCTGCCTTACCACTTGGCCATGCCGCCAAAAAATCCGATCAAAAATCGAGAAAAGAACAAGTATTCATCCACATTTTTTTCCTAAAACCCTTTTTTTCTTTTTGAAAAAGATTAGAAAAAAGTAAGTAGAATTAGATTCAAGATAAAAGAAAAAAAGATTTCTGCTTTTTTTGGATCCAGTTTCGCTTATTCTCCTTGATGGATTCCATCTTAAAACACATATTGCTAACACTAGAAAACTTTCCTTTTCTTTCTATTCTATTGAGATGACAAAGGAGAAAAGGTGGATTTCCAGTCGCAGGCTGTAAAATTCAGAACAAATTAGAACCATTAACTATAAATTTACATTTTTTTTGAATTGCAATAGTGAACGACTCTTAAAAACGACTCTTAAATCGGTATTCTCCCCCCATTATTTTTAATGGCATAAAAAAATAGAATAAATGGTTCCCTAATCTGTATATAGGGAAACTCCAGGTCCGAACAGCATTATTATCTATGGATCCCCCTTATGTACATATCCCTATGGGGAATCGTGCTTTAATTTTTCATTGCATTAAATATCTTGAATAAAAAAAAGAGAGAATTTTCTCTGATATAGATTATGGCCTTCTTTTCTTGGCCCACCTAAGTGCAATTACGATAAAAGAAAGGATATGTAGATAGGTGGATAACTAGATTGGCAAGTACTTAAAAAATAAAGTACTTACTTTACTTTATTTATATTTATTTTAGAATTCTACAACGAAATCCTTTATTTTCCAGCAATTCTACTACTACGAATACGAAACAAAAAAGAACCTTCAAATTCTTTTTGAAAATGAAACTAAGCGTGCTATTCTAAATCGAACTAAAGTCAAACTTTCTAGTGCTTATAAATTATTATGGCTTTATCCCTTTCATAGAAAGGAGATAAAACGAGAAATCTTTGCTATCCAATCTTTTTATTAAAATATCATAAAGTTTAAGTGGCAGAATTTTTTTCTGGGACTGTTTTATCAATTCATTTTTATTCCATTTCTACCCCTGCTAAATTCGAACTTTCGTCGAAATCGTATCTATTCATATGTATGAAATACATATATGAAATAGAAATGCGTATGTGGAGTTCCCTAGAATTTCATGTGATTCAGTAAACAGAATATGGATTCCATGATTGCTAGATTGATCCGTAGGGATTGATGAAGAGTGAGCTGATAATGGAATTTTTCTTCGATAAATAGGAAACTTAAGATTAAAATGCTCCGGAATAGAAATGAGGGAATGTCCACAATACCCGGATTTAGTCAGATCCAATTCGAGGGATTTTTGGGATTCATTAATCAAGGCTTGGCAGAAGAACTTGAGAAGTTTCCAACAATTAAAGATCCAGATCACGAAATTGCATTTCAATTATTTGCAAAAGGATATCAATTGCTAGAACCCTCGATAAAAGAAAGGGATGCTGTGTATGAATCACTCACCTATTCTTCCGAATTATATGTATCCGCGAGATTAATTTTTGGTTTCGATGTGCAAAAGCAAACCATTTCTATTGGAAACATTCCTATAATGAATTCCTTAGGAACCTTTATAATAAACGGAATATACCGAATTGTGATCAATCAAATATTGCTAAGTCCTGGTATTTACTACCGCTCGGAATTAGACCATAAGGGAATTTCTATATACACCGGGACTATAATATCAGATTGGGGAGGAAGGTCGGAATTAGCAATTGATAAAAAAGAAAGGATATGGGCTCGCGTAAGTAGAAAACAAAAGATATCAATTTTAGTTCTATCATCAGCTATGGGTTCAAATCTAAGAGAAATTTTAGATAATGTTTCCTATCCCGAAATTTTCTTGTCTTTCCCGAATGCTAAGGAGAAGAAGAGGATTGAGTCAAAAGAAAAAGCGATTTTGGAGTTCTATCAACAATTTGCTTGTGTAGGAGGGGACCTGGTATTTTCGGAGTCCTTATGCGAGGAATTACAAAAGAAATTTTTTCAACAAAAATGTGAATTAGGAAGAGTTGGTCGACGAAATATGAATCGGAGACTGAGTCTTGATATCCCTCAGAACAATACATTCCTGTTACCACGAGATGTGTTGGCCGCTACGGATCATTTGATTGGAATGAAATTTGGAACGGGTATACTTGACGATGACGATATGAATCACTTGAAAAATAAACGTATTCGTTCGGTTGCGGATCTGTTACAAGATCAATTCGGACTGGCTCTTGGCCGTTTACAACATGCGGTTCAAAAAACTATCCGTAGAGTATTCATACGTCAATCGAAACCGACTCCACAAACTTTGGTAACTCCAACTTCAACTTCTATTTTATTAATAACTACTTATGAGACCTTTTTTGGCACATACCCCTTATCTCAAGTTTTTGATCAAACCAATCCATTGACACAAACGGTTCATGGGCGAAAAGTGAGTTGTTTGGGTCCTGGAGGATTGACGGGGAGAACTGCAAGTTTTCGGAGCCGAGATATTCATCCGAGTCACTATGGGCGTATTTGTCCAATTGACACGTCCGAAGGAATCAATGTTGGACTTACCGGATCGTTAGCTATTCATGCGAGAATTGATCACTGGTGGGGATCCATAGAGAGTCCGTTTTATGAAATATCTGAGAAAGCAAAAGAAAAAAAAGAGAGACAGGTAGTTTATTTATCACCAAATAGAGATGAATATTATATGATAGCAGCAGGAAATTCTTTGTCCTTGAATCAGGGTATTCAGGAAGAACAGGTTGTTCCAGCTAGATACCGTCAAGAATTCCTGACTATTGCATGGGAACAGATTCATGTTAGAAGTATTTTTCCTTTCCAATATTTTTCTATTGGAGGTTCTCTCATTCCTTTTATTGAGCATAATGATGCGAATCGGGCTTTAATGAGTTCTAATATGCAGCGCCAAGCAGTTCCACTTTCTCGGTCCGAGAAGTGCATTGTTGGAACTGGATTGGAACGCCAAACAGCTCTAGATTCGAGGGTTTCCGTTATAGCCGAACGCGAGGGAAAGATCATTTCTAGTGATAGTCACAAGATCCTTTTATCAAGTAGTGGGAAGACTATAAGTATTCCGTTAGTTGCCCATCGGCGCTCTAACAAAAATACTTGTATGCACCAAAAACCTCGGGTTCCGCGGGGTAAATCCATTAAAAAAGGGCAAATTTTAGCGGAGGGAGCAGCTACAGTTGGGGGGGAACTTGCTTTAGGAAAAAACGTTTTAGTAGCTTATATGCCCTGGGAGGGTTACAATTTTGAAGACGCAGTACTAATTAGCGAACGTTTAGTATATGAGGATATTTATACTTCTTTTCACATCCGAAAATATGAAATTCAGACGGATACGACAAGCCAAGGCTCCGCTGAAAAAATAACTAAAGAAATACCACATCTGGAAGAACATTTACTCCGCAATTTGGACAGAAACGGAATTGTGAGGTTGGGATCCTGGGTAGAAACTGGCGATATTTTAGTAGGTAAATTAACGCCTCTGATAGCGAGCGAATCATCGTATATCGCGGAAGCTGGATTATTACGGGCTATTTTTGGTCTTGAGGTATCCACTTCAAAAGAAACTTCTCTCAAACTACCTATAGGTGGAAGAGGGCGCGTTATCGATGTGAAATGGATCCAGAGGGACCCCCTTGACATAATGGTTCGTGTATATATTTTACAGAAACGTGAAATCAAAGTTGGGGATAAAATAGCCGGAAGACACGGGAATAAGGGGATCATTTCCAAAATTTTGCCTAGGCAAGATATGCCCTATTTGCAAGATGGAACACCTGTTGATATGGTCTTCAATCCCTTAGGAGTACCCTCACGAATGAATGTGGGACAAATATTTGAAAGCTCGCTCGGATTAGCAGGGGATCTGCTAAAGAAACATTATAGAATAGCACCTTTTGATGAGAGATATGAGCAAGAGGCTTCAAGAAAACTTGTGTTTTCGGAATTATATGAAGCCGGTAAACAAACAAAAAATCCATGGGTATTTGAACCCGAGTACCCGGGAAAAAGCAGAATATTTGATGGAAGAACAGGAGATCCCTTCGAACAGCCTGTTCTAATAGGGAAGTCCTATATCTTAAAATTAATTCATCAAGTTGATGAGAAAATTCATGGACGTTCTACTGGGCCCTACTCACTTGTTACCCAACAACCCGTTAGAGGAAGAGCCAAGCAAGGGGGACAACGAGTAGGAGAAATGGAAGTTTGGGCTTTAGAAGGATTTGGTGTTGCTCATATTTTACAAGAGATACTTACTTATAAATCTGATCATCTTATAGCTCGCCAAGAAATACTTAATGCTACGATCTGGGGAAAAAGAGTGCCTAATCACGAGGATCCTCCAGAATCTTTTCGAGTGCTTGTTCGAGAACTACGATCTTTGGCTCTAGAACTGAACCACTTCCTTGTATCTGAGAAGAACTTCCAGGTTAATAGGGAGGATGTTTGATGGGAATAAATATAAATTATTTTCTTATTTCTATTTTATGATTGACCAATATAAACATAAACAACTTCAAATTGGACTCGTTTCCCCTCAACAAATAAAGGCTTGGGCTAAAAAAATCCTACCTAATGGGGAAGTCGTTGGCGAAGTAACAAGGCCCTCCACTTTTCATTATAAAACCGATAAACCTGAAAAAGATGGATTGTTTTGCGAAAGAATCTTTGGACCCATAAAAAGCGGAATTTGTGCTTGTGGAAATTCTCGAGCGAGCGTAGCTGAAAATGAAGACGAAAGATTTTGCCAAAAATGCGGGGTAGAATTTGTTGATTCTCGGATACGAAGATATCAAATGGGATACATCAAACTGGCATGTCCAGTGACTCATGTGTGGTATTTGAAAGGTCTTCCTAGTTATATCGCGAATCTTTTAGATAAACCCCTTAAGAAATTGGAGGGCCTAGTATATGGCGATTTCTCTTTTGCTAGGCCCTGCGCTAAAAAACCTACTTTCTTACGATTACGGGGTTTATTCGAAGATGAAATTTCATCCTGTAACCACAGTATTTCTCCCTTTTTTTCTACCCCAGGCTTTGCCACATTTCGAAATCGGGAAATTGCGACAGGAGCAGGTGCTATTAGAGAACAATTAGCGGATTTGGATTTGCGAATTATTATAGAGAATTCTTTGGTTGAATGGAAAGAATTAGAAGACGAGGGGTATAGTGGAGATGAATGGGAAGATAGAAAAAGACGAATAAGAAAAGTTTTTTTGATTAGACGCATGCAATTGGCGAAACATTTTATTCAAACAAATGTAGAATCAGAATGGATGGTTTTGTGCTTATTACCGGTTCTTCCTCCCGAATTGAGACCCATTGTTTATAGGTCTGGGGATAAAGTAGTGACTTCGGATATTAATGAACTTTATAAGAGAGTTATCCGTCGGAACAACAACCTTGCCTATTTATTAAAAAGAAGTGAATTAGCACCAGCAGATTTAGTAATGTGCCAGGAAAAATTGGTACAAGAAGCCGTGGATACACTTCTTGATAGTGGGTCCCGCGGGCAACCGACGAGGGATGGTCACAATAAAGTATACAAATCACTTTCAGATGTAATTGAGGGTAAAGAGGGGAGGTTTCGCGAGACTCTGCTTGGGAAACGGGTCGATTACTCGGGGCGTTCTGTCATTGTTGTGGGTCCTTCGCTTTCATTACATCAATGTGGATTACCTCTAGAGATAGCAATAAAGCTTTTTCAGCTATTTGTAATTCGCGATTTAATCACGAAACGTGCTACTTCTAATGTCAGGATTGCTAAAAGGAAAATTTGGGAAAAGGAACCCATTGTATGGGAAATACTTCAAGAAGTTATGCGGGGACATCCTGTACTGTTGAACAGAGCACCTACCCTGCATAGATTAGGCATACAAGCCTTCCAACCCACTTTAGTAGAGGGGCGTACTATTTGTTTACATCCATTAGTGTGTAAGGGTTTTAATGCGGACTTTGATGGGGATCAAATGGCTGTTCATCTACCTTTATCCTTGGAAGCTCAGGCAGAAGCCCGTTTACTTATGTTTTCTCATATGAATCTCCTGTCTCCCGCTATTGGAGATCCTATTTGCGTGCCAACCCAAGACATGCTTATCGGACTTTATGTATTAACGATTGGAAACCGTCGAGGTATTTGTGCAAATAGATATAATAGTTGCGTAAACTCTCCAAATAAAAAAGTAAACTACAATAATAACAATTATTATAAGTATACGAAAGATAAAGAACCCCATTTTTCTAGTTCCTATGATGCACTGGGAGCTTATAAACAGAAACGAATCGGTTTAAACAGTCCCTTGTGGCTCCGATGGAAACTAGATCAACGCATCGTTGGGTCAAGAGAAGTTCCGATTGAAGTTCAATATGAATCTTTTGGGACTTATCATGAGATTTATGCCCACTATCTAGTAGTGGGAAATAGAAAAAAAGAAATCCGTTCTATATACATTCGAACCACTCTTGGTCATATTTCTTTTTATAGAGAAATAGAGGAAGCCATACAAGGATTTAGTCGGGCCTATTCATATACTATCTAAACAAGGAAGTTAGATTCGGCGATGCCCCTTTCGGGGGGCATTCCGATTTTGCTAGTACCATCTTTTTTGCCGCGCAAATCCAGATTGAGATTGAGGAAAGGGAGTAAATTAAGTTTTCGAATCACTGACTCAGGCCCATTGTCGAATCCTACTCAGCCAAAAAAGGGGGTACTTATGTATGGCGGAACGGGCCAACTTGGTCTTTCATAATAAAGAGATAGACGGAACTGCTATGAAACGACTTATTAGCAGATTAATAGATCATTTCGGAATGGGATATACATCCCATATACTGGATCAAATAAAGACTCTGGGCTTCCATCAAGCCACTACTACATCGATTTCTTTAGGAATCGAGGATCTTTTAACAATACCCTCTAAAGGATGGTTAGTCCAAGACGCGGAACAACAAAGTTTTCTTTTGGAGAAACACTATTATTATGGGGCTGTACACGCGGTAGAAAAATTACGCCAATCCGTTGAGATATGGTATGCTACAAGTGAATATTTGAAACAAGAAATGAATTCCAATTTTAGAATAACGGATCCTTCTAATCCAGTCTATCTAATGTCTTTTTCAGGAGCCAGAGGAAATGCATCTCAGGTACACCAATTAGTAGGTATGAGAGGGTTAATGGCGGATCCTCAAGGACAAATGATTGATTTACCTATTCAAAGCAATTTACGCGAGGGACTCTCTTTGACAGAATATATAATTTCCTGCTATGGAGCCCGAAAAGGGGTTGTAGATACTGCTGTACGAACAGCGGATGCTGGCTATCTTACACGTAGACTTGTTGAAGTAGTTCAACATATTATTGTGCGTAGAAGAGATTGTGGTACTATCAGAGGTATTTCTGTGAGTCCTCAAAATGGGATGACGGAAAAACTTTTTGGCCAAACACTAATTGGTCGTGTATTAGCGGACGATATATATATTGGTTCACGATGCATTGCTGCTCGAAATCAAGATATTGGAATTGGATTAGTCAATCGATTCATAACTGCCTTTCGAACACAACCGTTTCGAGCACAACCAATATATATTAGAACTCCCTTTACTTGCCGGAGCACATCTTGGATCTGCCAATTATGTTATGGGCGGAGTCCCACTCATGGGGATCTGGTCGAATTGGGAGAAGCTGTAGGTATTATTGCGGGTCAATCAATTGGGGAGCCAGGGACTCAACTAACATTAAGAACTTTTCATACTGGTGGAGTATTCACAGGGGGTACTGCCGACCTTGTACGATCCCCCTCAAATGGAAAAATCCAATTCAATGAGGATTTGGTTCACCCCACACGTACCCGTCATGGGCAGCCTGCTTTTCTATGCCATATAGACTTGCATGTAACTATTCAGAGTCAGGATATTCTACATAGTGTTAATATTCCGTTAAAAAGCTTAATTCTAGTGCAAAATGATCAATATGTAGAATCCGAACAAGTAATTGCGGAGATTCGTGCCGGAACATCCACTTTGCATTTTAAAGAAAAGGTACAAAAGCATATTTATTCCGAATCAGCCGGGGAAATGCACTGGAGTACTGATGTTTACCATGCGCCCGAATATCAATATGGTAATCTTCGTCGATTACCAAAAACAAGCCATTTATGGATATTGTCAGTAAGTATGTGGAGATCCAGTATAGCATCTTTTTCACTCCACAAGGATCAAGATCAAATGAATACTTATTATTTTTCTGTTGATGGAAGATATATCTTTGACCTCTCAATGGCTAATGATCAAGTAAGCCATAGACTGTTGGATACTTTTGGTAAAAAAGATAGGGAAATTATTAATTATTTAACGCCAAATCGAATCGTGTCCAACGGTCATTGGAATTTTGTCCACCCTTCCATTCTTCAAGATAATTCGGATTTGTTGGCGAAAAAGCGAAGAAATAGGTTCGTCATTCCATTACAATATCATCAAGAACAAGAGAAAAAGCTAATATCCTGTTTGGGTATTTCAATTGAAATACCCTTTATGGGTGTTTTACGTAGAAATACTATTTTTGCTTATTTTGACGATCCACGATACAGAAAAGATAAAAGGGGTTCAGGAATTGTTAAATTTAGATATAGGACCCTAGAGGAAGAATATCGGACCCAAGAGGAAGAATATTGGACTCAAGAGGAAGAATATCGGACCCGAGAGGAAGAGTATAGGACTCGAGAGGAAGACTCAGAAGATGAATATGAGAGCCCAGAGAACGAATATAGGACTCTAGAGGACGAATATGAAACCCTAGAAGATGAATATGGGATCCTAGACGACGAATATAGGACTCTAGAGAAAGACTCAGAGGAAGAATACGGGAGCCCAGAGAACGAATATAAGACCCGAGAGGACGAATATGGAAGTCTAGAGGAAGACTCAGAAGAAGAATATGGGAGCTCTGAAGATGGCTCAGAGAAGGAATATGGGACTTTAGAAGAAGACTCAGAGGAAGACTCAGAAGACGAATATGGGAGCCCGGAGGAAGATTCTATCTTAAAGAAAGAGGGTTTTATTGAGCATCGAGGAATAAAAGAATTTAGTCTAAAATACCAAAAAGAAGTAGATCCGTTTTTTTTCATTCTTCAAGAACTGCATATCTTGCCGAGATCCTCATCCCTAAAGGTACTTGACAATAGTATTATTGGAGTCGATACACAACTCACAAAAAATACAAGAAGTCGACTAGGTGGATTGGTCCGAGTGAAGAGAAAAAAAAGCCATACGGAACTCAAAATCTTTTCCGGAGATATTCATTTTCCTGAAGAGGCGGATAAGATATTAGGTGGCAGTTTGATACCACCAGAAAGAGAAAAAAAGGATTCTAAGGAATCAAAAAAAAGGAAAAATTGGGTTTATGTTCAACGGAAAAAAATTCTCAAAAGCAAGGAAAAGTATTTTGTTTTGGTTCGACCTGCAGTCGCATATAAAATGGACGAAGGGAGAAATTTAGCAACACTTTTCCCGCGGGATCTCCTGCAAGAAGAGGATAATCTCCAACTTCGACTTGTAAATTTTATTTCTCATGAAAATAGCAAGTTAACTCAAAGAATTTATCACACGAATAGTCAATTCGTTCGAACTTGCTTAGTAGTGAATTGGGAACAAGAAGAAAAAGAGGGGGCTCGTGCTTCTCTTCTTGAGGTAAGAACAAATGATCTGATTCGCGATTTCCTAAGAATTGAGTTAGTCAAGTCTACTATTTCGTCTACACGAAGAAGGTATGATAGGACAAGTGTAGGACTGATTCCCACTAATAGGTTAGATCGCAACAATACCAATTCCTTTTATTCCAAGGCGAAGATTCAATCACTTAGCCAACATCAAGAAGCTATTGGCACCTTGTTGAATCGAAATAAAGAATATGCATCTTTGATGATTTTGTTGGCATCCAACTGTTCTCAAATTGGTTTATTCAAGAATTCGAAATATCCCAATGCGGTAAAAGAATCGAATCCTAGAATTCCTATTCGAGAGATTTTTGGGCTCTTAGGCGCTATTGTACCTAGTATATCGAATTTGTCTTCATCTTACTATTTATTAACGCATAATCAGATCTTGTTAAAAAAATACTTGTTCCTTGACAATTTGAAACAGACCTTCCAAGTACTTCAAGGACTTAAATACTCTTTAATAGACGAAAATAAAAGGATTTCGAATTTCGACAGTAACATCATCTTGGAGCCATTCCATTTGAATTGGCACTCTCTCCATCATGACTCATGGGAAGAGACATCGGCAATAATTCACCTTGGACAATTTATTTGTGAAAATGTATGTCTATTTAAATCGCGCATAAAAAAATCTGGTCAAATTTTCATTGTTAATATGGACTCCTTTGTTCTAAGAGCAGCTAAGCCTTATTTGGCCACTATAGGAGCAACTGTTCATGGTCATTATGGAAAAATCCTTTACAAAGGAGATAGGTTAGTTACGTTTATATATGAAAAATCGAGATCTAGTGATATAACGCAAGGTCTTCCAAAAGTGGAACAAATCTTCGAAGCGCGTTCAATTGATTCACTATCGCCGAATCTCGAAAGGAGAATTGAGGATTGGAATGAACGTATACCAAGAATTCTTGGGGTTCCCTGGGGATTCTTGATTGGAGCTGAGCTAACCATAGCCCAAAGTCGTATCTCTTTGGTTAATAAGATCCAAAAAGTTTATCGATCCCAAGGGGTACAGATCCATAATAGACATATAGAAATTATTATACGCCAAGTAACATCAAAAGTAAGGGTTTCCGAAGATGGAATGTCTAATGTTTTTTTACCTGGGGAATTAATAGGACTATTGCGAGCGGAACGAGCAGGGCGGGCTTTAGATGAATCCATCTATTATCGGGCAATCTTATTGGGAATAACAAGGGCTTCCCTGAATACCCAAAGTTTCATATCTGAAGCAAGTTTTCAAGAAACTGCTCGAGTTTTAGCAAAAGCTGCCCTACGAGGTCGTATTGATTGGTTGAAAGGCCTGAAAGAAAACGTAGTTCTGGGGGGGATTATACCTGTTGGTACCGGATTCCAAAAATTTGTGCATCGTTCCCCACAAGACAAGAACCTTTATTTCGAAATTCAAAAAAAAAATCTGTTCGCGTCGGAAATGAGAGATATTTTGTTTCTCCATACAGAATTAGTTTCTTCTGACTCTGACGTAACAAACAATTTCTATGAAACATCAGAAGCCCCGTTTACCCCTATTTATATGATTTAAGTCATTTATAACCCCCTATTTATACGATTTAAGTATACATAAAGCAATTTTTTTTTTTACTTTAATTTAAACTATACTTTTGACCTTAGAATGCTAACAGGTCTGATTTTGGATTTTGTATTTTAATTAATTAATTAAAATAAATTAATTAAAATTAATAAGTAAAAGAAGTCAGTTAATTCATTAAGGCTATGTTTATACCATGTATCAATGGTCAATTATGAGTAGAAGGTCCCATCGGAACAATTATTATTTATTTCAAGCTATTTCGGCTCTTTCTTAATCTTCAAAAAGAAATTAATTCTGTAATGGTAAGATGAAAAAAAGAAAAAATAAAAGGGAAGTGTGGAAAAAATGACAAGAAGATATTGGAACATCAATTTGAAAGAGATGATAGAAGCTGGAGTTCATTTTGGTCATGGTATTAAGAAATGGAATCCTAAAATGGCCCCTTACATCTCGGCAAAGCGTAAAGGTACTCATATTACAAATCTCGCTAGAACAGCTCGTTTTTTATCAGAAGCTTGTGATTTAGTTTTTGATGCAGCAAGTCAGGGAAAAAGCTTCTTAATTGTTGGTACCAAAAAAAGAGCAGCAGATTTAGTAGCATCAGCTGCAATAAGGTCTCGCTGTCATTATGTTAATAAAAAGTGGTTCAGTGGTATGTTAACGAATTGGTCGATTACCAAAACTAGACTTTCTCAATTTAGAGACTTAAGAGCAGAAGAAAAAATGGGAAAATTCCACCATCTCCCAAAAAGAGATGCGGCAATCTTAAAGAGAAAATTATCTACCTTGCAAAGATATCTCGGCGGGATCAAATATATGACGAGGTTGCCTGACATTGTGATCGTCCTTGATCAGCAAAAAGAGTATATAGCTCTTCGGGAATGTGCCATTTTGGGGATTCCTACTATTTCTTTAGTCGATACAAATTGTGACCCAGATCTCGCGAATATATCGATTCCTGCCAACGATGACACTATGACTTCAATTCGATTAATTCTTAACAAATTAGTATTTGCAATTTCTGAGGGCCGTTCTTTCTATGTAAGAAATCGTTGATTAAGAAGAATAGCGAATTCTTGAGCAACCGCATAGATTTATAGGATTAGTTACTAGTCTTTTTTGTTTTGCATAGATAAAAGAAGGGGAATATTGATATATATTAAAGGGTATTGATATATATTATGATCTGATGTGATTTCTTGGTATCTTAAATATAAGATTAATACTTCAAGTTGCTGAGTTGAGAAAGAGATGCTTGAATCAAAAGAATTCCTTTTTTGAAGTTCAATTTTTATCAGAGGACAATATGAATATTACACCATGTTCCATTAAAACACTCAAGGGGTTATATGATATATCGGGTGTAGAAGTAGGCCAACACTTCTATTGGCAAATAGGAGGTTTCCAAATTCATGCCCAAGTACTCATCACTTCTTGGGTCGTAATTACTATTTTGCTAGGTTCAGTTATCATAGCTGTTCGGAATCCACAAACCATCCCGACCGACGGTCAGAATTTCTTCGAATATGTACTTGAGTTTATTCGAGACTTGAGCAAAACTCAGATTGGAGAAGAATATGGTCCCTGGGTTCCCTTTATTGGAACTATGTTCCTTTTTATTTTTGTTTCGAATTGGTCAGGTGCTCTTTTACCTTGGAAAATTATAGAGTTACCCCATGGGGAATTAGCAGCGCCCACGAATGATATAAATACTACTGTTGCTTTAGCTTTACTAACATCGGCGGCATATTTTTATGCGGGTCTTAGCAAAAAAGGATTGAGTTATTTCGAGAAGTATATTAAACCAACCCCAATCCTTTTACCAATTAACATCCTAGAAGATTTCACAAAACCATTATCGCTTAGTTTTCGACTTTTCGGAAATATATTGGCGGATGAATTAGTCGTTGTTGTTCTTGTTTCTTTAGTCCCCTTAGTAGTCCCTATACCGGTCATGTTTCTTGGATTATTTACAAGCGGTATTCAAGCTCTTATTTTTGCAACGTTAGCCGCAGCCTATATAGGTGAATCCATGGAAGGTCATCATTGAATTGACTAGTTTTCGCAATAGTCTTTTTTTTTTAGCTTAGCCCAATTCATGCATGATTCCGGATAATCCTCTTAGTTGGAAAACTAAATAGTTCGCAATGCGTATGAATATACAACCTAGAGTTGTAGGGGAGAGAATAGACTATATTACGGAAGAGTTAAAGTATATATGCATTCCGAGAGGCGGAGTAAGGAATGATTTTAGAATCGGATTCAATAGAAAATGAGAAAATACGCAAACAAAATATAAGAAACAAATGTATATGGGATTTTTTTTATTCCTAAGTTGGATTCATTATCTAATCCGATATATGGAATTCCCTTCTATATAGAACTGGATTCCATATCTAGTTCTATGCAGCATATTGTTATCAATTGTATGATCCCTATTGGATTTGGACTAGTTCGATTTTAATAGGGGTTCTTTCTGTATTTCGTCTTTTATTATGTTGGATCAAGGGGAAAAAACGGGAACTCAAGGATATCGAAGAGTAAAAAAAAAGGATGGAATGAAAGGGTGATTGGTTGAAAAGAAAGGGAAATAGAATAATGAGAATCATATGGATTTATACAAACCTCTAATGATTAGAAACTAAAAACGAGATCTCGAAGTAATTCGAACGATTTCGATTATCATTTATTTGTACTTATTAGTTACTTCTACCCCAATAGAGCTTAGAAGTTGGAAATAATAATTTCTTGGTTGATTGTATCCTTAACCATTTCTTTTTTTTGACACGAGGAACTCACCATGAATCCACTAATTGCTGCTGCTTCCGTTATTGCTGCTGGATTGGCCGTAGGGCTTGCTTCTATTGGGCCTGGGGTTGGTCAAGGCACTGCTGCAGGACAAGCTGTAGAAGGTATTGCGAGACAGCCAGAAGCAGAAGGTAAAATACGAGGTACTTTATTGCTTAGTCTAGCTTTTATGGAAGCTTTAACAATTTATGGACTGGTTGTGGCACTAGCGCTTTTATTTGCGAACCCTTTTGTTTAATCCTAAAAAAGAAAATGAGTCCTTTAGATTAGATACTTTTTTCTTTTTTTATTGGTATTTGCTTCTGTAATTCCAAGTATATCAATACTTTACTTTACTCCTATTTATTCTATTATATTATTCCGGGAATTTTGTATTTCTCGGGGCAGACAATATCCCAGGAACCACAGGAAGGGCTGATTTGAGCATGATCAATTTAGAGGATATACCCGCTCTCTTCCTTCCCGTCCTTAGTTTAGGACAGTGGAAAGTCTTTTTCTTTTTTTTTAAGAATTTGGGGAACATTTCAACAAAGGAGATCTTTCACAGGTCAAACGAGACCTAAGACTTAATCTAAAAGAAATTATTAGATTGAATCTATTCGCATTAAAAAACCGATCAAAAAAGGGCGAGCGAAGTAAGTGATCGAAAAACTTTCTTCTTTGTTCGTCCTATCTATAAGAGGAGAGCATATGAAAAATGTAACCCAATCTTTCGTTTTTTTAGCTCACTGGCCATTCGCTGGGAGTTTCGGGCTTAATACCGATATTTTAGCAACAAATCTAATAAATCTAACTGTAGTGGTTGGTGTATTGATTTTTTTTGGAAAGGGAGTGTGTGCGAGTTGTCTATTTCAAGAATAGATTGGATCTATCCGGCTGCACTTTAGAATATTTTTTCTTATTTATTTTAGTAAAAAAAATA